GGGATAAGCACAATGAGATTCAAGATCAAAAAACAAATAAAAAAGAAAAAAAGGGTTCAGTAATCCCCCTCTGAAAAAACAAACAATTAGTAATAAAATGTGGATGAATAATATTTTCATCGATTTTGGATCGGATTTGGCGGCATGGCCAAGCGGTAAGGCAGGGGACTGCAAATCCTTTATCCCCAGTTCAAATCTGGGTGTCGCCTGATCAACAATTAGAATTTCTTATTCTACTGATAGAATAGAACTCGACAAATTCTTGCCCTGCCCTGCATAAGCAAAGGCAAAGGACGGGGCTTGTCGATACTTGATTTATAGAATACATAGTTCTATAAGTTGTTTTCTCAAAATCTGGCTCTGTTTGGGTTCTGGGTAGCGGCCCAAACAGATATACCAATAGGGATGAGGTAAGGCTTACTTATTAATTCCAGAACTACGAAAGTAAGAGGTCAGAAATCTTGGTATCCAAAGGTTCCTAAAGGACATTCCATTTTTGCTCCTATCCTAGGATTGAAGAAAAGATTATACGAAAGACTATCAAGACTTCCTAATTATCTTACACTACCTACACTAACGTAGGGTCTACTGACTCTGTCTGGAATTAGATTGGATAGGCTGATGGGAAATCAATTTAGGAGCTGTGGAAAGGACTGAAGATACTTTGTATCCATACTTACGAGAGACTCCGAGTACTCAAACATTCAATCAGGATGGTTGGTCGGCCCTTATCTTATAGAATAACAGAGTAAAAGTAAAAAAAAAAAAAAAAAGATTTCTTTGGTCGTGTAAGGGGATTACAAAAAAAATGTATGTAATAATGGTAGTGATGTCTCCCCATTCTTTCACAGAAAGAAAGACAGTAAGGCTTAGATCAAATAGGAAATGTAGGTATCCAATAGATAGTTATCTATCTTGATGGTATATTTTTTTTTTATTTTTGCTTATGAAAGAAAGGTAACAAAACAAACAATAGGTCTTACTATTCCCACATGTTCCATTAGGAGCATTCCTTTGCAATTTGCAAGGAAAAGGTGTGTGTATCATATTTTTACTTAATACTTCCCAATTCTACCAGAAATCCTATAAAGAATCTGTTACGAGTGGATTCATTGAATTGGTTCATCAATAGCCTTAAGTCAGAATCCTATTTTGACTCTGCGCCATTGATTCTACTATGATTATTGATCAATAATGGAATAATTCCTTCATAGAAATAGGAGATATAATTCACATGGATATAGTAAGTCTCGCTTGGGCTGCTTTAATGGTAGTCTTTACATTTTCCCTTTCACTCGTAGTATGGGGAAGGAGTGGACTCTAATTATATTAATAATTGATTGAGTAATCGATTGAGTAATCGATTGAGTAATCGAATTGTATAAATTGTTTAATTGATCGTTTTGCATTGATCGTTTTTCGAAGCTTTATTTTTAAAAAGCTTGTCTTTCTTTCAAAATTATACTGGAAAGACAATAATGAATAATAACCATTCGATCAAACAACGAATGATTACTATAGTTTAGTTGTATTTCAAAACTCAAATCTACGCATGATAGGAAATTTTTTACAACCGAATTCCTCCTAAATATTCTGTTTGGATAAACCTGTTCTTACCAGAATTTTGGATCTTACAATGAGAAAAAACCAATCCCTAGTTTTTTCTTTATTTGTTTCTCTCTTTCTTTACTTTCACTGTTCTAAGAACAAATCGTTCTGCTATTAGATTACGACGATACTTACTTTATACTGGAAGTGACTAGTGGTTGTCCAAAGAGGTTCTACACATAAAAAAATTGGATCTTTCTTCCGCTGAGTGATCCACCACATATCATACATTTAACATTTTAGACTCCTAGAGATTTTTTTATGCTTTTTTGACTCATCTCATGTCATGTTTAAGCATGAAAAATGGTCCGAGTCCCCTTTACTAATCTACTTCCTTTCAAAATCTGAAGAAGTTACCATAGAACTTCGTAAATGATCTGTTAATGGCTCAATCAATGACTTCTTGGGATGGGAAATCAAAAAAATTCCTTGGTTTTGTTTTCTTTTGCTATAGTATATTCCTATACTATTCTTCCTCTATTGATTCTTTTGATGGATACCGGAACCTATAATTCAAATTATAAGAAACCTAGGAATTAGAAGAATGGGCCTTCGATTATTTTGGGTTGATCGAAATCGAGTGGATGTAGCGAAACAAAAAATAGAATTAGACTGCTATTTCGATGTACTAGTCTACTATTTAGATTAGATGTACATCTAATACATCATATACATACATATTGTAAATTGATCTATATAAACCCTCCATTTAGATAAAGTCTATATCTGTATACAATACAACTTTATATGATAATATCATTGTATACAATATTAGATAATATAAAATACTCTAAAATGTGGTAGAAAGGACTATATATAGTCCTTTCTACCACATTTTATGATTCCAACCAGATCATTTCATTTAAGACTTGGAATTTTCTTTTAATCCCTTTCTTTCATTTCTTCAATCATTGAAAAAAGGATTGATAAGAACTAATAATTCAGATTCAAATTAATCATTTTGACTGACTGTTTTTACGTAGATAATAAGTAAAAAAGCAGTAGGAACTAGAATGAACAGTGCAGTAGCAATAAATGCGAGAATATTGACTTCCATAATTTCATTATTTACTTTTTTTTTCTTCGCAATAACTCGGGATGTAATCCCATAGAGATGATAAATTTAACTCCTGTAAATTCATTGGGATGAATTGATCCTGATGATACTGAATAGGATCAATATTATGAATAACAATATCTGATCTATCAAATCGATTCATCGTCGAGAATTGAATAGTATAACATGGGAAGATCCTTTATCCATACTAATTACGAAATGGGATTTTTTATTGGATCAGGAATCCCATTGGATTTTTCATCCTCTTACACTTTTTCTTTTCTATAACCTACTGTCTTCCTTATCTTATACAACTCTCCTTCCTGTGTATTATACTTACAATTATGAGGTATTATATGACCGGTATTCTATGGGTCACACACAGACCCAAACGAGGTGAGATGGAAAAAAAGGGATTAAATAAAAAAGATCAAATATTCCAACAAATTTACTGAAAAGGGTCCTTGCTCGGTCTTTTATTTTATTTTATTAGTATCCTCTTTCTTGTATTTATTTGTACTGGAATGCATACATCAAAAATGATGTCTGCAATTTGAATGAGAATGAGATAGATTGTTTACAATTAGTCATTGAGGATACACAAACAAAGTCAGAACTAGAAAAGGTGTGGTTTAACCTGAAAAGTACTCTGTCGAGGTAATTATGGTAAGTTCATTGTCCATCGTACAATAAACGAATACCATTTTTGTATGTACTCCCGGTAAAATAGGATCACTCTACTCCATTTCATTGATCAAGAACAATCTAAAAAGAAAGTAAGACGAGGATGGTATCTCTTAAAATACTGAATATAGTAATACCACCGATTGTACTAATGTACATATGATATGTCTCTCCTTTATCAATCGGGAGTAGTGGAAAGATTTGAAATTCCCATATCCATATTTGTGTGATGATAAATGCGAAATAAAAAACAAAAGAAATAAGGATCCCCACTGGGGATTAGATCTTGCTTCCTGTCCCCCTTTTCCGTGAAAAGAGAGAGATGAATTGAGAAATTCACCGGATCCTAGTTCGGGACTGACGGGGCTCGAACCCGCAGCTTCCGCCTTGACAGGGCGGTGCTCTGACCAATTGAACTACAATCCCAGCGAGGTGTATGGCATACATATTCTTAATGTTACATATTCTTAATGTAATCATAAGAACATTCTAGTCCTAGTCGTCGTATTGTAAGAAAGACAGGAATGATATACTGATATCATATCCACATATAATATGGGCTATAGCGAGAGTGACACGGATTACTAGTAACCAATAATTATTTTACGGCCAAAAGTGGATAATCAATCTTTCAATGAGAAAAAAAAAATTGATCCTTTCTCTTTATTTCTACGGATTAGGCATTTCCGTTTATGGAAGACAAATTGGTTATATCATATTCATGGAGCGGTGAATTATTGGGCCGAGCTGGATTTGAACCAGCGTAGACATATTGCCAACGAATTTACAGTCCGTCCCCATTAACCACTCGGGCATCGACCCAGGAAGAATTCATTCTAGGCTTATCGATAATCTATGATCAACTTCCTTTCATAGTACCCTACCCCCAGGGGAAGTCGAATCCCCGCTGCCTCCTTGAAAGAGAGATGTCCTGAACCACTAGACGATAGGGGCATATACGCCCGACCATCATCATACTATGATGATAGTATGAGCAGTTTTTTGGAATTGTCAATATAGTCTAATGGTATGACTAGATCCAAAAAATCTTTCCTACTTTTATGTTATGATTTTTTTTGAATTTTTTTTTTTCAAAAATGCAAAATAATAATCTTATCTACTTTTGGAGTAAATCCAATTTATTGTTCCTGAATGAACTCCTATGCATATACGTATATATTATGTACATATAGTACGTATATACATATATGCAGTAGACTCATAATGGAAAAAAACGGCTAATTCATGAATTGAATAAAACGGCCCTTTTAACTCAGTGGTAGAGTAACGCCATGGTAAGGCGTAAGTCATCGGTTCAAATCCGATAAAGGGCTTTTTTTCCACTAAACTCAAGTTTTAGCCTTCGTTTTTCAGCGGAAAATATCTCTATTATTTTTTCTAAAAAGAAAAGGATAACCACCATTATAACGAATTCAGATTATTCTGACTTATAGTTAAGTTAGGAAGTTGAACATTTATTGATTAGCAAAATGACTAATTGCACGTATTAGGAGTAGTCCACCTGTAGTGACATAGTAGTCCTCCTCATGTCTCATTATTCAAAAATTTTTTGTCCTGGGACATAACAGAAATATTCTATAATACTCTATATATACAATTCCTATTATTAATCGACAAACCAAGGTGTTCT